TAACCCCATTTTCTTAATGCCGAGACTTTCTCTTTCGTCGAGCCCCGAGCTTGTGGTCCTCCTTTGAGTTTGGGTTCAATTGGATGAATCTGTCAAGTCAAGGTCAACGTACGTAGCAGCAAGGATGGTGCATCGCCTCTTTCTCGTTCTCGCTCGGGAGCCAAAACGAACACGCCTGCTACCTACTGTACTGGACCTTCGACCAGGCATTCTACCTTTGTCGAATCGGAACCAATACCACTGCATTGCGCTCGAACAGTTGAGCGCCCGCCGGCCCTTCCGTGCACAGATAGATTCATTCTTCGTACCTGGTCCAGCCTCACAACCCTTCGCGGGTTGGTAAGAAGTAAGTCTTGTTTGGTAAGACGGAATTTTACAAAGAAAAGAGAGTGCTCGCCCCGGCCAACAAAGACCGTAATTACATAGATAACTGCTCCTCCCCTTCTCCGTCTTTCAGGCTTTAAGGCGAACCGTATGGCGGCTGGAAATAAAGACGACCTCACCTTCTCGTAGATGGTGTCAGTGAGAGCCATTTTAGTACCCCCCGTTGACCTTTTTTTGTAGATAGAATCTTCAATGAGTGGAAACAAGCAACCTTACTAAGCTAAGAAAGGTGCTTGTTGAGTAAGGCCGGCTTTCTTCGAATGCTTGAGCGCTTCTTTCTCATATCGATCATTCAATATCCTTGACTTTTCAATAAGGGGCGCGTTAGCTAGGCCGTTTTCTTGCAGGAGTGCTAGCGCGCGCCCTTACGTTTTCTTCGCTTGCTCTGCAGTACGAGCCTCATACAAAGCCGCGCCCCTTTAATATGATGAAGAGGGGCCGCCCTCTTTTATTTTCCGCACCAATCCTTATTTACTACTACATCTTTTTTGGGGTGTATAGCTCAGTTGGTAGAGCATTGGGCTTTTAACCTAATGGTCGCAGGTTCAAGTCCTGCTATACCCAAACCTAACTTGCACTATACTATGAGTAAGGATGCGTAGTAGCGCAAAGAGCACTCTTTGGCCTTTAGATTAGAGGCGCTTCGCCGTCTTTGATTGGATGGAAACATCTATCTAAAGTGTGCAGTGAAGGATCTTTATATTATAGGTAGCCAGCCTCTAGCCCATATACCTGAAAAGGCGACTACCTATCAATTGTATTGGCCCAATTCCAGATCAATAGAATAGAAGGTATCATATTCACTAAATTCCTAAGGGGAATCGCCCGCTTGACTAAGAGCCTCTGCCTATTGTCTTATTTTCTACTGATTGCTTGTATCAAGCAGGACGTCCACATGAGAGTTGTACCAAGCAAGTGTTCTCCCTTCACTATTTTCACTAATGACTTATTTGTTAGCGCGGAATCAAAGAATAAATGAATACATTGGGCTTTCGCCACCTGAAAATGCCCGACAGTCATTCAAGATTATCTGCATTTTAGTAAGTGTATGCAAGAGACGCAGTCTTAGTATTAGGAATAGCGAGTTATCCCTCGTATCCGCAGAAGTGAATGCAACTGAACCCTTCGCTACTCCTTTTTGTATGACTGACCAACCTACTTAAGCTCTCGGAGACCTGCTAGGCGAGATTCCGCTTTAGTTGCTGCCAAGGCTTTCAATGAGAAGAAAGCAGGGGCGGAAAGATTTTCCTTTTAGCCGGGGGAGCTCTGAAACATTCTCCTTAGAAAAAGAAAGGATAGGAAAATGGTGATACAAAAGAATCACCAGTCCCGCCATAAAAGACAAATCAAATAAGATAAGGAAACCTCTAACAATAAAGAACATGTCCTACAACCAACCGCATACACATACCCTCGATACAAAGCAAGAAAGAAAGCAAACTAAGTCCTCGCCTCGGGTGAGCCAACAAGTCAAGGGACTTCACACACTAAGAAGAGAATCATTCTCTGAGAAAGAGCTTCAAAGATAAGTGTAAGAAAATGAAGGATTTTACTTTTTTCATACTACGACATTTCCTACGAGACGGATTGAGGACTGACGGAGAGACTGAGTCAAGCACTAAAAGAATTAGCACAAGGATTAGTGCTGGAAAGGAGGACGGCCTACGCTATTAGAGGAGAGTTACTGTAAAGACACAACTTCCACCCTGTTGGCTGTAGTTTTAGCTTGTATATGTGAAGAAGAAAAAAACTATATTTTTTTTCATAGAATAACTCTTTCTATTGGGAAATAGAGAGGTGGATCACTAGCCGAATCTTCTACTACGGTATCAGTTGGTTAGCGGAACCTTTTTATTGATTCTCGAATCTGTTCATCCACGAGCTACTCAAAATTCGATCAAAGGAGCTACGGAAAGCATTTAGACAGATGAAAGTATTTCAACTACTGAAAGGGGAATGGCTACTTCAGATGAAAATCATTATTCTGCTTTACGGATCTATTAAATTTTCATTCAAGTTTCATGACTTTATCGAGATTGAATTACAATCTCAGGGATTCGCTACTAATGCTCCTCCTATCCTACTTCTTGCCAATTTCTTAAGCTTTCTTCTTAATAAATTATGAGTTTAGAGTTGACTCAGCAAGACTCGCACCCGACTTTAGAAAAAGTGGTGTCCTAAGTTTTTAAGCTACAGAAGTAGTCTTCTCGGTGACTAAAGACTCAAAAAATGGGAAGATGAGGCCATGGGCAAGCGCATCCTTCAGTTAATGCTTCGCTTTGAAATCGCCTCCCTTCTTCCCTGATAGATAGAGCTAGTACAGAGATTAGGCTCTCCTATCTACATAGAAAGCAACCTTACCTTAGATTATATCCCAGCCTGGTAAGTAAGAAATGGATTACCATACCACCCTACTAGAAGAAAGAAAAGAATATCCAAGCATCCAACCCATCCGAATCTTGGGTCCGGGCCATCTCTATTTCATGGGCCGAAGGCTAAGGCTTATTATAGAATAGTAAGTAAACTGGTTAGCTTTAGGACTAGACAACCCCGCCGGGAGCCAGGAGAAGTAAGCTTAGGCTGCACATGTTAGATCCGATTCCAATTTGACGAATTACCCTCTTATGTCAAATCTGAAAAGAACCTATTCCTATTCGTCGTAAACAAAAGGCATATTAAACGAAAGGTCTTACGGAGTCTTGTCCTAAAGTCCCACGCATGCCTGCTCTTCGTATATAGAGACACGATTCTCGGCATCCTGCCTTTAAAGAGGCGCTTCGATAGACGATCAGTTATCAGTCTAGTTCGACACCTTGTTCTCAACTGAACTAGTAGACAGACGCTTCTGGGCATTTCTCAAAAGAGTTAGATCCGCCTAATCAATGTAGTAGTTCAGCTATTCCTTTGACAGACAGTTAAAGTTTCAGGCAAAGGCAGAGGATCCGATCCTGTAGTCAACTACCTGGACTATTCAAAATAGAATAGACTGGATTAGCGAGATCCGTTTTCATCCGAACCCCATCTTGTTAAGCCTAAGAGGCACGAGCTATATCTTACATACTCTATTGTCCGATCATAGCCGTCTGAGAGTCCTGCCCGAGCAGGAGGAGCATCCAATCCGTACCTAGGTAGAGGAAGCTGATCTGCCGTATGCATTTCCGACTGACACAGTCGACAGCTTGAGGAATAAATGTGCTTGAATACTTTCCGAGTTTTGCAAGAATAATAATCGTGAACATGAGACCTTCGTCGACATCATACAAGAACTGACCTTAAAAAACAAGATAAGCGAAGGCGATGAACTTTCGCGTGAGGACTTTATTCACATTTTACGGACTCCTTACGGCTTACATAATTAGGATATAGTGGGGATAGATGGGCTAGGAAATATGAAGAGCTAACGGGATGCTTACCGACTGAACGAACTTCGGCAAAAGGAAATGAAACGGGCGGGCGAAATGACGTGAGAGAAAGAACCTCTTGGTGGAGTCCAGTCCCTGGGCGGCTCTCGGTTCTTGAGCATGTTGGGGGATTAGGCGGCAGTTGAAAGAGCTGCTCGAAAGCTTGACGAAGAAGGAAAAAGCCTATCTATCTTTATCTATTTGATATATTTTTTTCTTTTTCTATAGTTGAAAATAACCTTCTTTTGAGAGGGAGGACAAGTCTTTCATTTCCCTTCCCGCCGAGTAAGTAAATTTGTGCTTCCTTTGTCTCACGCAGGAAAGCATGAACTCCAGTTAGTCTGATGCGTAGAATCCGCTTCTGAGAATCTTCTTCCGAGAATTGAATATGGAAGAGAGCGAGAGCTCCTTCCTCCTAATCTTTTAGATGTTGTTGACAGAGAGGGTTTGAGGTTTCAATATCCTACTACGAATGAATTGCCTTCTTTGCAAGAGCCTAAATCCGGATATTCCGCAATTTCCAATCCCTGCAGCAGGAGGGGATTCCGCACTTTAAGTTCTGTCTTGGCGCTTTCTTTATTAGTAAGATCCGGAAGCTAGGATTCTTGAATAGTCTCCATCAGCTCAACCAAGAAAGTGTGTTGTTTTGAGTAGTCATTTAGGTGGTAAGAGAAGCCAAGTGAGGAGAATGAGTGAGAAAGGGTCCTCTCATATTAAATTGATTCCCTAACTGAGGTCAGGCAGGCACGGCTAAGTCAAATAAATCCTAACTGCTAAAGTCGAACTGATAGTAGTAGCGCATCAACAAGTGCCTTAGAGTCACATTGAACCTGAGCAGAAAGCTTGGTTCCCTTGATTCTTTCAACCTAGAACCTGTACTAGATTGTAAGCTATCAGGGCTGTTTGCCAGAGCTAAAACCAGCGCAGGGGAAGGGGTCGTTGAATAAGCAAAACAACCAATTGATGCCGTTATAGAAGAATTTCCACCTATGGATGAGAATTCGGAATTAGAAATGGATAATGCTGTTTGGACCCCTACCGAAGCTGGGACTCAAGCCCAAGGCATGGATCTGGTTCGAGAAAGGGTGGACGAAGACTTGGTTGAGCCTGAACCCGGTCCTTTGAGGGATCCCTAAATCCTTAAGTTAAGTCCCAGGATACGGACCCCTCTTGAGGATTGGATTGACTTGGTTATTGCGGAACCAGCGTTCTCACTTTGCCAACTTTGAAAAGAGAGATCTATGATCCCGCTATTACCATAAAGGAAAGATAAGAAATATAGAATGTCTATGAGCCCTATGACCTTTCACTCCCGGAATGTGCTTTAATGCAAGGAAGCACTTCCCGGACATCTATATCTAGGGCTTTTTAAACCTGAGATCCTTATTTTTCTATTCGGGAACTTAATTCTATTAAATCAAGGCGCCTTATCTTTCTAATCAGGTAGGTTTGAGCAAAGGCCATAGCTATTATAATCATTGCCAGAAGCACAGCCGTTGACAAATCCGCCTTAGCCTCAGGTAGTTGAGACTTTCAGGGGGAGCAGGATCATCATTTCCACTAAAGTCGTGGAACCGGCTTCCATCTAAAAAAAAGATGATTAGTTTCATCTATATAAATGGATCATTCTCAATTGGCCGAAGGCAAACGACCTAATGAACCCAACTACGGCAGGGAAGCCTTTATTCTGGGTGTAGGAATGAAAGGTTACCCGGCCAGAAACTTCAATCAATCCTATGGCATTGTGAAATCTCTAATCGGAGGCATTAGCAGTTCAACCTATAGGGACAACGCCAAGCGGAGGAGTCGGTTTCAACAACAACCCGTGAAGACGAAGGTCTGCAATAAGACTTTGTAACTATAAATTTATTAAAAGAAGAAAGATCGTAGCGTATCAAGTCTTGCTTACTATCTCCTAAGATAAGTGCGAAAGGATTGCAGGCTAGATTCAAGGTATGCCAGTTTATTGATTCCACTCCACTTTCAAGATTGGGTGAGTGTTCAGTGTACCGCTTGTGTAGCCTATGCGCGGGTACAAGATCGAAAAGAATGCGTTGCATGGAAAAGTGAGATGTCCAAGATATTAAGAACGAGGGGAAGAATCGACGAGGAATCTAGACTAGAGAGGAATCTAGAACAGAAGTGAATAAAAAAGAAAAAGCGTGAGGGGAATTAGAAACTCGATATGTTAGAATTTGCACCTATTTTTACCTCCTTCGTGGTCAGTCTGCTAGTTTCTTTGATCATACTCGCTATGATAATTGATCCTAGTGACCGGGGGTTGCCCACTGACTTTCTCTTTATTGTTCCGACCTTCATCTCCTTTCTTTTTTTGGGGATTCCGGTTGCCTTTAGCGCCGGCGATAGTCTTTCAGCCGGGCCTTCCCATTCGTCTTGGTTTACATATACCGACGACATGCTGGAATCCCCAGCATGTTCCGGGCGTAGTAGTAGTACCTCAGCGGTAAATCAACCGCTTCCGGGGGAACAAGCTACGCCTCCCGCTCGTCCCGTTATGCAGGGAGCTGCTAATCGGACTATGCCCTACGTCCCCTTCCCCTATGACCCGGATGAAGTGATAGGAGGGGATTCGGTCCGCTCTATACAGCGCCGCCTCCTGTCGGGCAAAGCATCACCCTCATACATAGAGATATATCTCGCCCAGATCGACGCGGAAGACCTCTTCGAGGTCAAGGTGGATATCATCCAGAAGATGGCGGGCCTGCATCCAAGTGGCGATTGGCTGGGGCGGGGGGCGCGGGCCCTGGACAACCCCCATACCGCCACGGGGGAGTCGTCCTTGGAGAAACTCCATTCCTTTTTTCAGGATCTCCACCAAGGGGGAAGACGGTCCGAGACCTTCGGTCTATTAAAGGGGAAGGTTTTCCTTAGGGATACCCCCCCCTCAGAAGGCTCTTCCGCATAGTCCCACGATCCACAAACGGACGCATGGGACGTAGCCTTCCTAGCCGCGTGCAGCCTACCTGCGGGAGACCGTAACGTCAGTCACTAAGTACTCCATACGTGGGAAATGAAAGCAGAATTCGTTCGGATCCTCCCACATGTTCAATCTTTTTTTAGCGGTTTCCCCAGAGATCTTTATCATTAATGCAACCTTCATTTTGCTCATTCATGGAGTTGTATTTAGTACGTCTAAGAAATTTGATTATCCACCGTTAGTCAGTAATGTGGGTTGGCTTGGATTACTTAGTGTTGCGCGCCTAGGAGGGCAGCGCGCTTTGGGATGCGGAGGAGCTATTATCGCCCAGTTCCCTAACCTAATGCGGCACCGGGTTCGGACCGCAGGGAACCGTAGCATGGGGGGGCTTAGAATCCTTTTGCCGCCGCAAGGCTGGCTAATCGTACGCAGCAGGCTCGAAGACCCCTGGTTCTGAAAGGCACATGAGTCCGAACGCTATGTTGAATGTGCGACCGACACTAGGTAGGTACCTGTGCAGGTGAGGCGTCGGTCGGTCCTAGAAACGGCGGCAGCGGCGCGAGGAGTTAACGACCGAACGTGCTGCAACCTAGGGATCACCAGGCAGCTCTTTCGCTCTATAGGGATCGGGGGGGCATAGCACAATTCTTCTTGGAGGAGGGTTGGTTTGCCCGGGTGACTGATCCTGCCATAATGTAATCCTACCTATACTATAGCACCGACACCCGAAGTAGAGCATACATACGACGATCTTCATGCGTGAATAGCGGGGAGGAA